AAAGAAATTTTTGTAATTGGTACATGTTTTCTTAAACCGCCCATAAGAACCATATTCTGACTTTTATCTGGAGAATATCCAACAATGGCTTCCATCGAATGAATAATAGATCCAGATCCTAAAAACAGCAATGCTTTCGAATAAGCATGAGTAATCAAATGAAATAAAGCAGCTCGATAAGAACCCATACCTAAAGCTAACATCATATAACCCAATTGAGACATTGTAGAATAAGCTAAGCCTCTCTTAATATCTTTTTGAGCAAGAGCTAAAGTAGCTCCTAAAAATAATGTTATTAGACCTATTACGGATATTAGATTTAGTATGTAAGGTATAACTATGAAAAGAGGAAGAAGACGAGCTACAAGAAAAATTCCTGCTGCTACCATGGTAGCAGCATGGATAAGAGCCGAAATAGGGGTAGGCCCTTCCATGGCATCGGGTAACCAGACATGAAGGGGAAATTGGGCAGATTTAGCAACTGCGCCGGAAAATAATAGGAAGGCACATAAAGTAACAAATAAAGGATTAACTTCATTATTATAAACCAAGTTTTTTAATATTTCAAACAAATCCCGAAATTCAAAACTACCCGTTATCCAATAAAAACCTAAAATTCCTAATAATAACCCCAAATCCCCAACACGATTAGTTACAAACGCTTTTTGACAAGCATTCGCCGCACTGGGTCGGGTGAACCAAAAACCTATTAATAGATAAGAACACATTCCAACTAATTCCCAAAAAATATAAATTTGTATTAAATTCGAACTAGTAACTAATCCCAACATTGAAGTATTGGAAAAACTCATATAAGCAAAAAATCTCACATATCCCCCATCATGAGACATATAATTGTCACTATAAATAAGAACCATAATGCCAACACTTGTGATTAATATTGACATAATAGAAGTAAGTGGATCAACCAAGTAGCCAAACTCTAAAGAAAAACCATTATTGATGGTCCAAGACCATACAGATTGATAGACAGAATTGGTATTTAGTTGCTGAATAAAGAAATGGGCTGAAAAAAGCATAACTATACTTAATAATAAAACACTCGGAAAAGCCCACATACGGCGAAGATTTTTGGTTGCCGTTGGAAAAAGTAGAAGTCCTGCTCCTATTAACATAGGAACTGGAAGTGGAATGAACGGTATGATCCATGAATATTGATATGTATATTCCATAAAAAAATAAATAAAAAAAAATTATCTTAATTAATTGTTTCTGATTCACCGGTTCTTATTTCTTTTCTTTTGAAAGCGATCGATTAATAATAATAAAAATTAATAAAATAAAACTTAATATATAATTTTTCAGCCTTAATTATTCGAGATATTTCCAAACTAATTCAACTATTTCAAACGAAGATGAAGCGTTAGGGTTAGTCAAATGATATGAACAGGTTACGAGTGAAAAAGAAATACGTACTTTGTTTATTATTAATATTGAATTGAATTGTTACTATGAAATTTAAATTTTTAAGTAAAATTTTATGAAGATAAAAAATAAAAATTGCATTTTCGGTCTAATTATTACGTATTAAAATAGTTTTTTTATATCTATAGAGCAAGGATAAATAATGACAGCAAAAACAGTATTTTATACGAATCATAGGAACCATAACTTGACCCATAAAACCTATTTCCCATAAAATAAAATAAAAACTATTTATTGCAGTTTGTTTGGGTTATTTTATTCCCAATCATTAACGAATTTATTTTATTCATTTTAGAACTAATTGATTGTCTTCCATTACAATTACAATAAAAGCTATTTGTAGGAAATGCTATCCCACATTTTTTTATGTAAAATAAAAACGGAGGGGCCAATAAAACGGCTTTTAGAAAGTTTTTTTTTTGAATCGATTAACTACTAGGCTCATTCGAGTTTGAAAATTAAGTGTACTTTTTCTTCGAACTTGACCAATTTAATTAATATAATAGAAAAATTAAAGTTATTAAAGTTTTGTTAGGAGAGGTATTGGGTTTTTAAATCTTTCGATGTATTTTATTACATGTAAGAATGTAACATGACAAAAAAAGAAAGCAAACACGCAACCCCCCTTTTTTTTTTGTTTTTTTTTTTTATCAACTTCAATCTATTCTATTTGGCATAGTAGATCTTATTGTTCTTAGTAATATTTTAGAATATTTTTCCATAGACCTTGGGAGTGTAATTTAGAGAATAACTAGATAGAGATATAGTAAAGAACAATTTTTTTTGAACAATAGATGTCTTTCACATCCAACCGCCGAACCTATTATCATTTTTTAATGGCAGTTCCAAAAAAGCGTACCTCTAGTTCAAAAAAACGTATTCGTAAAAATAGTTGGAAAAGGAAGGGGTATTCGGCAGCATTGAAAGCTTTTTCATTAGCGAAATCTCTTTCTACCGGTAACTCAAAAAGTTTTTTTTATGTGACAAATAAATAAAAAACCAATAGACTAAATAATACGGATCGGTCTAATTCGAAAAAAAAAAGTTCGAAAAACAGTCTAATTTTTGTTAGAATTTATTTATTTTTATTTATTTATAAGTTTTTTTCCACAATTTATAAGTTATCAAAATACAATATAATATATAATAATAGTAAAATAATCTAAATTACTATTTCATTTAATAAAAAAAAATTATTTCCCTTCTCTAATGTTTTAACCTGATCAATAACAATATTAAATTGAATTCATTTTGTTTTTTTATTAGAAATAAAAATTCGGTTGTCTACTGAATTTACAAAATGAATGGTATTCTTTTGTTTGAAAAAAGAATAAATGCAAGCACAAGGTTTCACCTTTGGTTTTGGTATGCTTTATCATTTTCAAGATGGGGATTCTCACCTTCCCCATCGACTTGACTCGATAATTCATTTTTTTTTTTAGTTCTATCCATGAATTGAAGTCAAAATTATCTAGTTACAAACGTTCCGTTTTATTTTCAGGAGACCATAGAGTAATAAACTACGAAACGAATAGAGTAATAAACTACGAAACGAAAAATCCCGTTCCGTTGTTAGTTAAATTAAAAAAACGTATACCCTAATAATGAAAATAATAAATAAATAATAAACAAAACGATTTGAAACAAACTTTTAGTCATCAATTTGAATGTTTCCTAAAAAAATATTGAATTAACCGCCTCAATCTCGACGATTGAATAAAAATAGGTTATTATGATTTAGAATAAGCCGCTATGGTGAAATCGGTAGACACGCTGCTCTTAGGAAGCAGTGCTAGAGCATCTCGGTTCGAGTCCGAGTGGCGGCATGGCTTTTTCTCAAAGAGTAAGCCCTATAATGAATTCAATTCCCGATTTCAATTACTATAATTGAGGCCCCCCGTTTTTAATAATTTTTATGATATTTTCAACTTTAGAGCGTATATTAACTCATATATCCTTTTCAATCATTTCAATTGTAATTACAATTCATTTGATAACTTTATTAGTCGATGAAATCGTAGGACTATATGATTCATCAGAAAAGGGGATGATAGCTACTTTTTTCTGCATAACAGGATTGTTAGTTACTCGTTGGATTTATTTTGGGCATTTACCATTAAGCGATTTATATGAATCATTAATTTTTCTTTCGTGGGGTTTTTCCATTATTCATATGATTCCGTATTTTAAAAAACAAAAAAACCATTTAAGCGCAATAACCGCGCCAAGTGCTATTTTTACCCAGGGTTTCGCTACTTCGGGTCTTTTAACTGAAATGCATCAATCCGCAATATTAGTACCTGCTCTCCAATCCCATTGGTTAATGATGCACGTAAGTATGATGGTATTGGGCTATGCAGCTCTTTTGTGTGGATCATTATTATCACTAGCTCTTCTAGTCATTACATTTCGAAAATTAATAAGGATTTTTAGTAAAAGCAATAATTTATTAACTGAGTTATTTTCCTTTGGTGAGATTCAATACGTGAATGAAAGAAACAATGTCTTACAAAACACTTCTTTGATTTCTTCTCAGAATTATTACAGGTATCAATTAATTCAACAATTGGATCGATGGAGTTATCGTATTATTAGTTTGGGGTTTACCCTTTTAACCATAGGTATTCTTTCGGGAGCAGTATGGGCTAATGAAGCATGGGGATCCTATTGGAATTGGGATCCAAAAGAGACTTGGGCATTTATTACTTGGACCGTATTTGCGATTTATTTACATATTCGAACAAATAAAAATTTTGAAAGTATAAATTCTGCAATTGTGGCCTTAATGGGCTTTTTTATAATTTGGATATGCTATTTTGGAGTTAATCTATTAGGAATAGGGTTGCATAGTTATGGTTCATTTACATTACTATCTAATTGAATAAAGTACTTGACAACTAGAAGCATAGGACAGCATACGTATATATATGAAAACCATCAAGAACCATTTGAATCATTCCATTTCCATTACTTGATTCAAATGGTTCTCAAAATGTCAAAAATATCTGGTTATATGTTTATAATAGAATTCCAATTTTTTATTTAACTTAAGAGCATAAAAATACTTTTTTTATTGTACAATGAACACATCGTACTTTATATTTTAGTTTATTCACAAAAACTATCTATAAAAAAAAATTTGATATAATAGCTTCGACCTTGTCAACTGATAATGCGAAAACGAAATCGGGATAAATACCAATACCTATTACAGGTAAAAGGATAGAAATCGAAACAAATAACTCTCGCGGTCCAGAATCAAAAAAATAAGAGTTTTGGGCATTAAAAAGCTTGTATCCATAGAACATTTGGCGTAACATAGATAATGAATAAATAGGAGTTAATATAATTCCAATTGCCATTACAAAAGTAATTAATACTTTTGTCATTAAAAGATATTTTTGGCTAGTAAGTATTCCAAAAAAAACTATCAATTCGGCAACAAAACCGCTCATGCCCGGTAATGCAAGCGAAGCCATTGATAAGATACTGAAAGTCGTGAATATTTTTGGAATTGCGATAGCCATTCCGCCCATTTCGTCGAGATAAACAAGTCGTATTCTATCATAACTCGTTCCGGCCAAGAAAAAAAGCGCAGCGCCAATAAATCCGTGAGAAATTATTTGTAAAATGGCCCCATTGAGCCCTGTATCGCTTATAGAACCAATTCCTATAATTATGAAACCCATATGAGATACAGAGGAATAGGCTATTCTTTTTTTTAAATTACGCTGACCGGGAGATGTTGAAGCTGCATAGATTATTTGAATTGTGCCTACTATCATCAACCAGGGAGAAAATATAGAATGGGCATGGGGTAATAATTCCATATTGATCCGAACCAATCCATACGCTCCCATTTTTAATAAGATTCCGGCTAAAAGCATACAAGTACTATAATGTGCCTCTCCGTGGGTGTCTGGTAACCATGTGTGTAAGGGTATGATCGGTGATTTGACAGCAAAAGCAATAAGAAATCCAATATAGAATATTATTTCTAGTGCTACAGGATACGATTGATTAGCTGATGTTTCAAAATTTAATGTCGGTTCATTGGAACCATATAAACCAATACCTAGAACTCCCATTAATAAAAAAATGGAACCTCCGGCAGTGTACAAAATAAATTTTGTAGCTGAATACAAACGTTTCTTTCCCCCCCACATGGATAGAAGTAGATAAACGGGAATTAATTCTAACTCCCACATGATGAAAAAAAGTAAAAGGTCTTGAGAAGAGAATGGTCCTATTTGACCGCTATACATTGCTAACATTAGGAAATTTAATAGTCGGGAATCTCGAGTAACGGGCCAAGCCGCTAAAGTAGCTAAAGTTGTGATAAATCCTGTCAGTAAAATGGGTCCTATAGAAATTCCATCTATTCCCAACCTCCAGTAAAAATCAAAAAAATTGATCCATTTATAATTCTCCGTTAGTTGCATTAACGGATCATCCAATTGGAAACGATAACCGAATGCATAGGTTGTTAGAAGGAGTTCTAATATACATATACATATAGTATACCACCTTATTACCTTATTTCCTCTATGAGGAAGAAAGAAAATTAAGGAACCCGCGGATATTGGCAAAACTACAATTAGCGTTAACCAAGGAAAATTATTCATGGTAAAAACAAAATAAACTTGGACCAGAAAAACCCGTGCTCGAAATAAATATATTTTGAGCGCGGGTTTTTGTCGGTAAGAGTAAAAAAATCAAATGTATTCGAGTAGGGTTTTCTGGAACGTATTAATAAGCTAGACCCATACTTCGAGTTGTTTCATGCCATAAATAAACGCGAACACTCAAGAAATCCGTTGGGCAGGCGGATTCACATCTTTTACAACCAACACAGTCCTCCGTTCTTGGAGCGGAAGCGATTTGCTTAGCTTTACATCCGTCCCAAGGTATCATTTCTAATACATCGGTTGGGCAGGCTCGCACACATTGAGTACACCCTATACACGTATCATAAATCTTTACTGAATGTGACATTGAATCTATAAATTTTTGAACGTCAAAAATTTTCGATCTAGTAAACTTGTAAATGACTCATATATTTAGACATCCAGACGAATCAATAATTTACCAGAAATTTTGAAACAATCTACTTCTGGATCGACTCATGCGATAGAGCCAAGATACTTTGATTTATTACATTTTCGAAAACATGGATTAGATTTAATGTATGGTCATTTAATTCGAATTTATGAATATTAAAATTTCAATGATTAATACAATACTACTTATTCAACAAATTAGATTGATTGATACGAGTTGATTTTCTGTTACGATAAATTGACGAAACAATAGCCGGTCCAATAGCTGCTTCAGCGGCGGCAATAGCTATAACAAAAATTGAGAAAACATTTCCTTTTAATTGCCGACTATCAAAAAAATCAGAAAATGTTACGAAATTTATATTAACCGCATTCAGTATAAGTTCAAGACACATAAGGGCTCTAACCATATTTCGGCTCGTGATCAATCCATAGATACCGATAGAAAATAAGTAGGCACTCAAAACAAGTACATGCTCGAGCATCATTGACTAACTCCTTATCAATTTTGATTCATTTCAATATGAACTGAACAACAATTCAACAGATTCAATTGACTAGAATATAAAGTCCGGAACCGAGGAATATATTGTATTGGTAATAGATTAAATAAAAGAATTTCTATTTTAAGTTTTAGACATAACTAATACCTATTTTAAAATTGAAGATAAAAAAATGTAATAACACAGAACAGAATTGAATTTGTATTACTGTTGCTAATTCTAGAGATTTATTACTGGCGCGCTACGGCAATTGCGCCTATCAAAGCGACTAAAAGAATTATCGAAATGAATTCAAATGGAAGAAAAAAATCTGTTGATAAATGAATTCCAATTTGTTGACTATTACTTATCAAATCTTGCTCTATAATCTGGTTTGATCTTGTAGTCCAAATAATCCCGTACCATGACGTATCTGTAATAGTAACCATTAGTAAAACAAAAATACTTGTACAAACAGGCAAAGTAAACCTGTCCCCAACAGTCCAAAGATTAAAATCTTTGTAATATTCTGAACCATTCATGAACATCACAGCAAATACAATTAAAACATTTATAGCTCCTACGTAAATAAGAAGTTGTGCAGCAGCTACAAAATAGGAGTTTAATAGAATATAGAATAAGGATATACAAACAAGAACCAGTCCCAATGAGAAGGCTGAATAAATGGGGTTGGTAAATAATACCACACCTATACCTCCTAGTATAAGACCCGATCCCAGAAAGACTAAAAGAAAATCATGTATTGGTCCAGGCAAATCCATTATATGTAAAATAAGAGATAAATAAATCGAAATGTTTTTCATGACCTTATTGAGACCTGACCAGAATTTTTTTCTAATTTTTGAGAAACTCCTAATTAAATCCTAAGGGATGTGACTAAATGTAGGTACAATTATTGGGCTAATTTTATTCTTTATCTGAAGGAGTAGTTCTAATCCGAAACTTTATATTTCGAAATATATAATATACAGATATATTAATTAATAGATTTTAAATCCAAATTAAGACTTGGTTCTTACCAACCAATCAATACTTGGAATTTGTAGTTATTGACCAAACAAAACGAAAGAACCAAAAAATTCTTTAAATTAGATCAAAACCTAACCTTAGTATTCTTAAAGTAATTGGAAATTTTTCTTTAATCAAGAGATTTACTTTTTTTTTTTATTTTATATTTGAGGCGAATTAAAAATTGTTCTAATTGTATAATCGTCACTTACTGACATTGGTAAACGACCCAAAGCAATTTGATTATAATTTAATTCGTGACGATCATAAGTAGAAAGTTCATATTCTTCAGTCATTGATAAACAATTTGTTGGACAATACTCAACGCAATTTCCACAAAATATACAGATTCCGAAATCAATACTGTAATTAAGTAATCGTTTCTTGCGAATATCCGTTTCCAATTTCCAATCAACAACGGGTAGATCTATAGGACATACACGAACACATACTTCGCAAGCAATACATTTATCAAATTCAAAATGAATTCGACCACGGAAACGCTCCGCGGTTATTAATTTTTCATAAGGATATTGAATAGTTACGGGTAAACGATTTGCGTGGGATAAAGTAATCATGAAACTTTGACCAATGTATCTTGCAGCCCGTACTGTTTGTTGCCCATAATTCATGAACCCAGTTACCATAGAAAACATATCGTGAATATATATATATATGAATAATTTTATGTTTGTTTATTTCTCTTGGTTGAGACAAGTTGTGAATATAGAATATTCCTTTATAGAATATTCCTTTACAGCGAAAAGAGTTGGGAAGAAGTTGTTAATAATAGATTACCGAGCGAGATAGGTAAAAGAAATTTCCATCCAAGATTTAATAGTTGGTCCATTCTTAGCCTCGGCAAAGTCCATCTTGTTGTGATAGGAATGAACAAGAACAAATAAGTTTTAGCTAATGTAATAAAGATACCAATTGTCGCTCCAAAGACTCCGCCCATTTTATTTATTTCAAAAAACTCAGAAACATATATGTCCGGAATAGAGATATTCCAACCTCCAAAGTAAAGAACTGTTACAAATAATGAAGAAACTAATAGGTTTAGATAGGAAGCAACATAAAATAAACCGAATTTGATACCCGAGTATTCGGTTTGATAACCTGCTACTAATTCTTCTTCTGCTTCTGGTAAATCAAAAGGTAATCTCTCACATTCTGCTAAGGAAGAGATGAGAAAAATGATAAACCCTATAGGCTGACGCCACAAATTCCACCCCCCCAAACCGTATTTTGATTGTGCCTCAACTATATCAATTGTACTTGAACTGTTAGATAATCATAGTCGGTGATACCATCACTGTTACCATCGCTATTACAGAACCGTACATGAGATTTTCACCTCATACGGCTCCTTGAAGGCCATAAATAAATCTAAGGACCGGGTAAGTTTTATTTTTATTTTATCTTGATATGTTTGTAGGATGAATAAGGTCAAACTTTATTGGACGGTCCAAAATTAGACCAATTGAATTCTGTCTGTTATAATTATAAGTTTTTAATTAATTTTTATTTATTTAATTTATTTATTTAATTAATTAAATAAATTAATTAAAAAAAAACACAAAGTACTTCTGAATTGATCTCACCCCTTCTTTAAATAATTAAAATTATTCTTTGTTGAGTAATAACTTAATTCTTCAATAAAATACTTCTTGTAGAAATATCAATAAACCTTCTTTTTCACTAAAAAAAAATTCCATATTAATTCATGAATTATGATACAAATTCTATATATATGAATATGTATATGGAAATATATGGAAAAAGAGAAAAAGATTTTTTTATTGGAATTGGTTTTCTTTCTCTTTTTTTTTTTTTTCGTTCCTATTCTTCTTTCTATTTCTGAGAAAAAGAGGGCTTACAAAATAAAGTAAAGGTTTTTTTCGTTACCAATAGTTATGTATTTAATCGGTGGATAGGAGCATACTCTGGATTGGAATCGTGCCTTGGGGAGTACTGCCTAATAATTTCTACCAACTTTAAGCCCCGATTAGTATTCTTTGTTTGTATATTATGTCAAAATGTTCTTTTGGATAATTTACATAATATCCATTTCCATTACAAATCCGTTTCATATCTTGGTGTTTCTAACCATCCACTCGTTTTTGTTCAACCCCCCGTTATGATAATACGTGTATGGTAATACATACAAATAATAGTTAAAACTCAATACGGTGGATCTTTTGAACCCGCTTCAAGTCAGGATGACTAATCAACCAATCTTGGGGTAAACGGTTTCTTATGTTTATTTCCGCTTAACTCTTTAACTCTTATACATGGAAAATGAGACTCAATATTTTTACCGCGAATTTTTATATTCTAAATTATCTTATTTATACTTATTTATATATTATATATAAGCTGTTTTCTTTCACTCATATAACTATTTGATTTAATTCTTCAATCCGAAATCCGAATAATTAATAAAAAAAAAAGGAAGATATCTACTCTACTCAATTCATTCCACCACTTTCCTAGAAAGAAAGAATAAAGAAAAGTTTATGTCTATATATTAACGAATCGCACGTAGAGATATGGATAACACACATAAAGTTAATGGTATTTCATAACTAATCGATTGAGCAGCAGCTCGTAGACCACCTAAAAAGGAATATTTATTATTTGACCCGTACCCTGACATAAGAAGTCCAATGGGAGCAATACTTGAAATGGCAATCCATAAAAAAACACCAATATTGAGATCCGCTAAAACAAGGTGATAACCAAACGGAACTACTAAATAGCTTACTAAAATGGATATAACTGCTATGGATGGACCGATACTGAATAAACGAGTATCCCCTCTAGATGGAAAAAGATTTTCTTTGAAAAGAAGTTTTGTCCCATCTGCTAGAGCTTGAAGAACTCCCAAAGGGCCGGCGTATTCAGGTCCAATACGTTGTTGTATTCCCGCAGATATTTCTCTTTCTAACCATACAATTACCAGTACGCCTATTGTGATTCCCAATACAAGAGTCAAAATAGGAATAAATAACCATATAATTCCATAGACCTCTTTTAAAAATTCCAATCTATAAAAAGAATAGATATCTTGTACTTCTGGTGTATCAATTATCATTTCAACGATCAACTTCTCCCATAATGATATCTATACTACCTAGTATTGTCATAATATCAGCCAATTTCATTCTTTTAACTAACTGAGGAAGAATTTGCAAATTGATAAAACCCGGCGGTCGAATTTTCCATCTCCAAGGAAAACCACTCCGATCCCCTATCATAAAAATCCCCAATTCTCCTTTTGGGGCTTCGACTCTCACATAAAGTTCTTGTTTCGGCAATTCAAATGTAGGAGAAGGTTTTTTACTAATAAAACGATATTCAAAATCATTCCATTCTGGATTCTCTTCTCTATCAAAGTATCGAATTTCTAAATTCTCATACGGTCCCCCCGGAATTCCTTCGAGAGCCTGTTGAATAATTTTTATGGATTCTATCATTTCACCAATTCGGACTAGATAACGAGCCAATGAATCTCCTTCTTTTTGCCACTGTACTTCCCAATCAAATTCGTCGTAACACTCATACTGATCAACTTTACGAAGATCCCATTGTATTCCGGACGCTCGCAGCATTGGTCCCGATAAACCCCAATTTATTACTTCCTCTCGACCAATAATGCCTACCCCCTCGACTCGTTCTAAAAAGATGGGATTGCGTGTAATAAGTTGTTGATATTCAGCAACCCTTGTTAAAAAATAATTGCAGAAATCCAAACATTTATCTATCCAGCCATGAGGTAGATCAGCCGCTACTCCCCCGATCCGAAAATAATTATGCATCATTCTCATACCGGTGGCAGCTTCGAATAGATCATATACTAATTCTCTTTCTCTGAAAATATAGAAAAAAGGAGTCTGTGCACCAATATCCGCCATAAAAGGACCGAGCCATAACAGATGAGAAGCTATACGACTCAACTCCAACATAATTATTCTGATATAGCTGGCTCTTTTAGGTACTTGAATATTTCCCAGCTGTTCCGGTCCATTTACCGTTATTGCTTCTGTGAACATAGTAGCTAAATAATCCCAACGTGTTACATAAGGCAAATATTGTATAATTGTTCGGTTTTCCGCAATTTTTTCCATCCCTCGGTGTAAATAACCCAATATTGGTTCACAGTCAATAACATCTTCACCATCTAGAGTAATGATAAGTCGAAGAACACCATGCATTGATGGATGGTGGGGACCCATATTGACTACCATGAGGTCTTTTCTTGTAGCTGGTATATTCATAGATTTTTCCTTAATTCATTCTTTCATGAATTTCTGAAAACTAAAAAAAGTTCATTAAAATTCAAGATCTAATAAATCAAATAATTCAAAATGCCTCTTAAAATTAACGAGTTTTTAATTCCCGAATATCCAAACGATTAATTAATTCTTTATAACCCATTTTATTTTTCTTTGACAAATAAGATAGCAGTCGTTGGCGTTTTCCCAGAATTTTACGTAGACCTCTCTGAGATAAATAGTCTTTTTTGTGTAATTGTAAATGTGAAGTAAGTCTTCGTATCCTATTGGTGAAACTAAATATTTGAAATTCAACAGATCCCCTGTTTTCTTCTTTTTCTTCTTGTGAAATAACTGAGATGAATGAATTTTTTACCATAAAATGAAAACCCCTATTTTTTTTTTATTTTTGTTGATAAATATATTTATTGATCAGTAATAATAATGTCACTCGTTTTAGTTTGGTATAGACAATAATCTTAAATTTCGTTATAAAATTTTCATTTTTTAAAATAAAATTGAATCAATCCTATTTTCATTTTCAAATTAGATTTGAAAAGGTATACAAAGGGGTGGTTGTTTTCTGCACTCCCAAAAGATAAAAACTTAGTCTTACAATCAGAAGGTCTTATTGATTCATTTCTAGATCGAATTGATAGGTCATTGAATTACATGTATCAGAATGGAATGTAAGACAATGGATGTGTGCACCTCTTTGTCGTCACCGCTGTGATATGGGATGGGAAATATAGCAAGGACTAGTAATAAATTTTTAATCGCGGATACATATGTATCCTTAACATACCGAAACGACTGCCGTTATTGGTATCAAACCAATACCGATTCATACAAGCTAAATCTTCTAATCGATAATTGGGCCAAAGAAATAACTTTAATTTAATAAGTTTTTTTTTTAATCCTTTACTTTTATCCAAACGCTGGCTGTTTACCTTATTCCCATTCCCCAATGCTGAATTTTTATGCATATCATTTCTATTCCTCGAATTGAAACAAATTAGAATTCTAAATTCTCTCCGAAGTCTCGGTGATAAAAGATTTTCAGGAACAAACAAATCATAATTCTTTTTATCTCTATTTCCAGTCATCTTTTGATATTTGGTAATGACTTTATCAGAATTCTTATCAACATGGTTTTTTTCTCGGTATTTTTGATTAATTTGGTGTTTACTTTGATGAACCAATGAAATACCAACGGTTTGATACATAATAAATTGTCCATCATTTTTTATAGATAGACGAATCGGTTCAATAATAAAAATTCCTCTTTTGATCAATTCTGTAAGAGTTAAATTTTTCTGAATCATCAGAATATCCAGACTCATTTCTCCCCTTTGAATAGAGGATATAGTTATTTCTCTTGGATTTATCAGTCGAAGCAGGAGACAATATACTTTGATGTTATTGATTATTTTTTTATTTAAAATATCATCCCATCGCAATTGAAAATTCAAATACCTTTTTAGCAAGAAAAAAAACTCTGCTTTTGTATTGTTCTTGTATTGCTTTTTATTTTTATGTTTTTTCATGTCTGAGCCCATATAATCTTCTTCAACATCTTTTTCTTGGTTTGAAAGAGCGGATTCAAGGTTTGCTTGGTCCGCGGATTCTTTTTGACCTTTATTTCGTTTTTTTAATTCAAGAGATTTTTTTTCATTGGAGGATATAAAAGGATCTCTTTTTTTATTTCCAGCGATGCTTTTGTTTTCAATATCAGTAGCGTTTTCATTTATATTAGAATCTAAAAGAAGTAATTTTATTGGTATAACCCACGGTTTAGTTTTATACAAATTATAAAGTATCAAAAATTCTGGGAAGAACCAATGTTCAAGATTTGATATGGGACTATTTAATATTTCTTCATTCATTCCCATCCAATCTAATTTTTTTTTTTGATTGGATAGGTTGATTTCTTGATCTTGATGAATCGTGAGGTAAAAAAGATCTTTCTTTTTTATTTTATCAATTATTTGATAATTATTAAGCTTAGCCTTAGTAAATTTTTTATTACTGTCAGTATCGATATTGATCCAGGCTTCGATATCGACTTTCTTTCTAAGACAAAAATAGAGAATTCTCCAATCAAAATATTTTCTATCCATATTTTTCTCCATATCTCTAATATCATCTTGTACTAGATCATTATTGATAGGGATAATAGGAATACCTTCCATCATATTAAAAAATTTTAGTTTATCTGTGTTGGAATTCGAAAAAACTTCTTGGTTATTTTTTACGTGAAATGGCGATTCATAAATTGAAGAGTACTTTGTATCTTCAGAATTAATAGATTGATATGCTAACCGATCATATATATATTGTTTTTTAAAACTCTCCTTTTGATTCAGTAATGAATCCTTTTCAATTTTTTTTTTTTTTTCGTAGTGAATAAATTTAATTTTTTTATATGAATTGCATAAATCCTTATTTTGATTCATACAGTGTTGATTGAATCTATTTCGCCATTTTTGTGTTACTAGTCTAGACCATCTAATCTGAGATATATCATATTGATAATGAGTCCTTAACCAATTTGTCCATTGATTCATTCCAGACTTCTGACGATTCTTATGTTTTAATTGAGAATGAAACAATTCTTGTGTTCCAACAAAAGAATCCTTTATTTCATTTTTAATAAAAAGGGCTGCTCCATTATATTGAAAGACAGATTTTAACTTAGATAAATAGAAATTTATAAATTGGGTTTGTGAGAGTTTGTAAAATACATAGGCTTGTGAAAAGTAGGATAAGTCACAAAAATTATTTGAATTTTTATTACTAATATTAGTATTATAAAGTTCCTTTTTTAGAGTCGAAATAAAATGAATTAAACTTTGATTTGTTTTATCAATTTTTTCTTGATTTGTTTCATTATCGGTAATGTATTTATTAATAATTTTTTTTATTGATTCAAGAAATGGTTGTGTATTGATCCTAGGAATATCAATGATCCACAGAAAGATATCTATGTATATCCTTTCAATAAAAATTTTTAAAAAATAATGAAATTTGCGGATTAATCGAACATTTTTTCTTTTTAATATCTGCCAAATATTTTTTTGTGATTCCAACCTTTTATTATCAGCACTTATTTTGTTAGAACTAATATTTCGATCTGGAATTATAAATCCCACCCTTTTTTCATTTTTTACTTTTTCTATTTTTTTTTTGATTGTGTTTGTTCTATCGGTTAGATCCTGTATTTTTTTTTCTGTCAATGAATAATTTGTCCAATCCCGAGGTATAGTTTGAATGGACGATTCATGAATCATCAAATTACTGATTATTGAATCCTTTTTTGTTTTACTCAATTCAAATTCATATACGTTTCTTTTTCTCAATCCAAACAGGAGAATTGGGTTTATTTTTGAAAATTCTTTTTTTATTTCTTTTAAAAACAGAATGCTTTTAATGATACATTTTTTTGTTTCTTTTGAAACATTTAGAAACAATTTTGTTTTTTCTTTTAAAATTCTTAGAATTAGAAAGGATTTCTTTTTCAATTTTTTTATTTTTCTTTTGAGTTCTTTAAAAATGGGTTCAAAAAATGATTTTTGTTTTTGGGGAGAATCAAAAGGGAATTCGGCTTCCATTCCAAAAATTGTTAAAAAACAAAAATCATTTTTTGAATCTTTCTTTTTCATTGGATCGTTATAAGGGGCTCGTAGGTTAGATCTGTGCCAAGGTTTCAGACGAAAAGGAAATAGAATCTTAATCTGAATACCGTCCGTTAACCAGTTTTTTGGAAATTCTTTTTCTGATAATTGAACGCCATTATAAGTGCATTTAACATGCATTTCTCTATTCCAATCCTTTAAATCCTCGGACCATTCGGGAAATTGAAATAATAGCATACGGGCGATATTTTTAACTATTATCAATGAGGGCAATATAATATATTTTCTAAAAATCGATTGGATTACTAACAAAAAACCTCTTATTACTTGAGCAAGTAAAATACTATCCCAGGCTTCCGCTATTTCTATACGTACTTTCTCCTTTCTTTTGTCTTCTTCTTTTTTATCCTCTTCTTTTTTTTTCTCACTTTCTTCTGTAGTTTTCTCTTTCAAATCCGAAATTTTTAGTTCTGCATTTGTCCACATAAAATTTCTCAAAATTAGGTTTATACGTTCGAAAATATCAAAAGAAAAAAAGGGCGATTTGTCTATTCGGTCCAAAAAAAGGGGGGAATGTACATCTGCCTCAAAGAATTTCCAAGTAACGATTTTACGTCTTTGAGCACGCACGGAACCTTTGATTATGTCTCGACGAAAATCCGATTGTTGTGAATAACGTATCAAAGCTACTTCGTCTGTTTGATCAGTATTATTAGTTTCTTGCGTATTATTATAAGTATCCGTATCAGTATTCTGTTGGTTATCAGTAAAAATAACTACACGTTTGGCTTTTCTTGAGCGAATCTCATGATCCTCTACCACACTTTCCTCGGTTTCTCCCTCCTGTTGTTCCAAATCGTTAATTAATTTGTATGACCACTGAGGGACTTTTTTATGGATTTCTTTTAGTGCAATAGATTTTTTTTTTTTCGTTTTCTCGTTGTGAAGAGTTCTATCCGCATCAAATAAAAATTTTAAAATTTTTATTCTATTTTCTGAATCGATTCTTACTTGTTCGTGTTCAGGAATTAAAAAAGGTCTTTTAAAATTTAAACTTGATGTTGATTTTACAGCAAGTTCATTGATTAAGTTCAATAAATAATAAATTTGCTTTGCGCATGCTTTTTTATCAAATGGATTTAGTTTCTGTTCAAATTCTAGGCGATTGATAATAAGAAGTATACTATGTATCTTATTTATACAAAACTTTTCTATATAATGTTTTATATAAATTTCATTTATAATTGAGAGTGAAAACAATTTTTTGATTCGTCCGCGATCGGGTCCATTTAAGAAAGGATCGTATATTTTTGATAAATATTCTTTTTTAGTTTTATCATTACACAACCGAGTTCTTTTTTCGAGTACATTCAGAACAACGGATTCCGTAGCGAGAGTTTTAGATAGATTTTTGTCGAGAGCTTTTACTCTATTTATAAAAATTTTGCTTATAGTTTTCTTTTTATGTTCATTGGTATAACGCCACTGATTATAAAATTCATTAGATTCATTAGAGGGGACTTTTTCCTTTGGGAATAGGGACGTTTTTCTTTGCATCATTTCCAAAAAAG